AAATAAATAAGTTAAGTTCAGTAAATTCTTTTTTTTAGGGAAGGGAGCTAAAACTCATATTTTTTTTTGAAAAATAGAAGAAAAACCCCTTCATTTTCATTAGAAAAACAGAAATCTGTTAAAAAAAAGAGATAGGATTGGAATCGATACGTTGATTCTTTTTTTCGCAATTTTTTTGAACCGTATGCATCCAAAGGTGCACGTATGGTTCAAAAGGGATACAATTTTGTCCTAATCAACCGACTTTATCGAGAAAGATTACTTTTTTTAGGCCAAGAAGTTGATAGCGAGATCTCAAATCAACTTGTTGGTCTCATGGTATATCTCAGTATAGAAGATGATACTAAGGATCTTTATTTGTTTATAAACTCCCCCGGCGGATGGGTAATACCAGGAATAGCCATTTATGATACTATGCAATTTGTTTCGCCTGATGTACATACAATATGCATGGGATTAGCCGCTTCAATGGGATCTTTTATTCTGGTCGGAGGAGAAATTACCAAACGTTTAGCATTCCCTCACGCTTGGCGCCAATGAGTTTTTATTTGAAAAAAAAAAGAAGAAGACTATGCCTTCGCCATATCGAATGTGAATAATAGGTAATAATAGCATGGCACTTCGAGTTCGATATGAACAGAACAAACTATTATTGTTTTTCCTAACACGAGATTTTGTATCGAGATAGTAGTATGAAACAAAGGTTATTTTCGATTTGATTTTATTTATGTGTCGGGAGTACATTTTCAGCGTCACAAACCATTTTTCTTCCACACCAGAAGTCTCCTTCTGATATTTATGTTACGAAAGAAAGAGTGCAAAAATGAAAAAAAAAAAAAGATCATTTTTCCTTATTTGATCATATCAAAAAGAAACTTTGGGATTGCTAAATCGCAGACGAGATAAATATAGAAAGCAACAGAACCATCATAGTATTTTTTGACTCCTACAATACGAAAGGAAGGGTGGTAAATGGATCATTCAACGATCTGGATCGGATGGATTCTATTTTTTTCTTCGATAGAATAGAAAGGAAATTCCATTGCAGAGCCGTATGCAATGCACAAAAGATGCCTGTACGGCTGTTCAATTCTATTTGTTTTTTTTTTCTTCTTGTTTTTTTATCCCTTACTTTAGCCCAATCGTGCGAGATAGAAGAACCGTTCATGCATGATGTTATATCAAATATTATCAGGGTTATGATTCACCAGCCTGCTAGTTCTTTTTATGAGGCGCAAGCAGGCGAATTTATCCTGGAAGCGGAAGAACTACTGAAACTTCGCGAAACCCTCACAAAGGTTTATGTACAAAGAACGGGCAACCCTTTATGGGTTATATCCGAAGACATGGAAAGGGATGTTTTTATGTCGGCAACAGAAGCCCAAGCTCATGGAATTGTTGATCTTGTAGCGGTCGAAAATGAAAATACTGGGGATTCCGTATAAATACATGATTCCGCTTCAAACCATAATTCGAATTTTCCGCGATTTTATATTGAATGGAAATAATTCATAATCATCAATCATCAGGTTAAGATCGATCTAAACCAACCTATTTTGTTATATATATTATGATATGCCGACAATTAAACAACTTATTAGAAACACAAGACAGCCAATAAGAAATATCACGAAATCCCCCGCGCTTCGAGGATGTCCTCAGCGTAGGGGAACATGTACTAGGGTGTATGTGCGACTCGTTTAGATCATGAGTTCGAACAAATGAAACCATTTTTCCAGTACCAATCACCAGTACCAATGAATAGGATGGATAGAGTGGAAAAAGCCATTTACTATCTAAAAATAAACAAAAAAAAAATAATAAAAATGAAGATCTATCATATACCTATATTTTTGTGTATGAAGTTGAAATTTATGGTTTCCATTGGTGCAAATCCAATCACCTCAATTTGAGATGAGAAGCAATTCCCCATTGGTAGCATAGCAAATAGTTATCCATTAAGCGGAGGAAATAGTACTATAAGAAGTAAAAAGGTTATGTTCCTATTTTTGAAAGAACGGACTAACAAGGTCAGCTACCTAGCCAACTTTCATAATTAAATGCCGTCACTGTATGGATATCCTTTCTTGTGAAAAGAGCTATTACTGTATAATTGATTGGTAGAGCCAAGGAGAGTGAACTATACAAGTTCACAATAACATTTGATTAAATGAAAGAAGAGGCTCCGGTGTATAGAGAGGACCTCACCGTTTACGAAGTAACCATAGAAACGACGGAACCCACTATTTTTTTTTTTATTTATTTAATATCGTTAGAATTTCCTATTTCCAGGTAAATACCCGGAAGAAATAAAAAATAGTGGTTGGGAAGGTCATAGTAGCAAAAGCCATTGGAATTTATATTTTATATATCGGAAAATCCGTTTTGTTATTAATCAATCGGGGGATAAAAGGATGACTGAAAGAAGAGAAATCAATTAGTTATTCATTAAAGTTTAATTTGATTCAATGACCAGAGTTAAACGAGGATATATAGCTCGGAGACGTCGAACAAAAATTCGTTTATTTGCATCAACCTTTATAGGGGCTCATTCAAGGCTTACCCGAACCGCTACTCAACAGAAAATGAGAGCTTTGTTTTCCTCTCATCGAGATAGGGGCAGGCAAAAGAGGGACTTTCGTCGTTTGTGGATCACTCGGATAAATGCAGCAGTTCGTGAGAACGGGGTATTCCATAGTTATAGTGGATTAATACACAATCTGTACAAGAAGCAATTGCTTCTTAATCGTAAAATACTTGCGCAAATAGCTATATCAAATAAGAATTGTCTTTACATGATTTCCAATAAGATTATCAAATAAAAGAGATTCTATTCTAAAGTCATATATAGGAATGCTTGAAACAGAATAGAATTCCCCGGAGAACGGCCTCCGGGAAGATAGAACAAAAATAAATTAAGAAATTTAGATAAGTAGTAGGAATGAATAAACATCTTTCAAAAAAAAGATTCCTTCTCTCCTTTCCCTATTTATTGTTTCTTATAACACAACAATCAAATCCGGATTTGAGGCTTTTTCGAACAAAACATCAATCTGAGCTTGAGTTCCAATTAGAGTTTTGAATCAATGGAAGAGTATATCTATTTATTTCTGGTTCTAGGACCAGTAGTTCTAGGGATCGACTCTGCTCTCTCAAACTGTTTTTCATTATTAAGAAAAGGTAACAAAGATAAAATACGAGCTTGTTTTATAGCAATAGTAATTAATCGTTGTTGTTTCAAGGTCAATCTATTCACCCGTCTAGATAATATTTTTCCCTGTTCACTAATAAATCGACTAATTAAACTCATGTTTCTATAATCAATTCGATCCCCCGATTCAATTGGGGGAAAACGCCTACGAAAAGATCGCTTGGATTTACGAAAAGGTTGCTTGGATTTTTCCATGGTTTATTCCTTATCTCTAAAATTCTATTTTTTTTTATTCATTTCAGATCCGACCGAAATAGGTTTTATTTGTATTTTGTATATTATATATATATGTATATGTGGTAATGTTAAGTTCTTCCTTTTCCTGCTCCTTTGATTTGAAAGATCATACACACGTGTTCCGTTCGATCTATTTCTTTATTTCCCCATGAATCGTATGCTTGTGACAATAGCGACAAAATTTTCTCAAGTCTAATCGACTGGGTGTATTGTGTCGATTCTTTTGAGTAATATATCTAGAAATGCCCGGCGATTCCTTATTGACACCATTTTGGATACAACTTGTACATTCCAAAATAACTCTAACTCGGACATCTTTACCCTTAGCCATGAACCTCCTTTGAATTTTTGTTTGATCGACTTAACTCTTCTATTTTCGACCCGAACCTAAGAAGACGAAAAGAACAAAAAAGAAAAAAAATCAATATCAAATAGCAATAGAAGTTACTAACTAGAAATTCCATTTCTAAAGTGTTCGTTCTAATTATGTAATTCTAATTAATATTAATAGAATATTATTTATATAGTAATAATATAGTAATAATGTAAGTAATACAATTTTTTCTAACTATCAATTATTCGTATTCTAATCCCAGTATTTCATTTAAGTATCTTTTTCTATGCTATGCTTTCGTGGAGCTTTTATTTACCTTACACTGGAACCTCTTTCCATTTCTGTTCTCCAAAATAGGATCTTAGATCCACCGGATTTTTGCTGAGGTTCAATACACTTTTTATTTTTCTTTCCTTCCTATCCTAAAGAACTGAAAAAGGGGGGGGGCGAAGTTTTAGTCACGTCGCGTAGAATTGTATCTCAAATTTTCTTCATTTTTTCGCATATCAATAACTAGAATGAAAAAAAAGGGAATGACAAAGCATCTGGGAATAAACGATTAATTTCTATCAATAGACCCGCTAAAGACCCAAACCATAGAGTAGTTAGCACAGGTGCTGTGGAAAGATATGTTTTTATATCTTGCATTGAAAATCCTCCTTCTTTATTGTAATACATATATGGTCAGATGCTGTAGTTCAAGATCATTTGTATTTTTTTTGTACGGAATTCCTAACAAAAACGGATATGTATAATGAACAGTAGATGAGATTTTCCTATCCCTGTTCCTAAAAAAGGGGGTCCCCTTCTTCCTAAGCATTACCGATAAATATTCATTCTTTTTTTATACGTTAGGTTTCAGATGTATATAATTCTTTTATTATATGAAACCAAAAAAAAGAAATGAAAAGAAAATTCTATATGGATAGAGGAGAAAATAACGATATGGAAAACAAGACATGGATTTTGTACAATGACACTGTACAACAATTTTTAAAAGGGATGTAGCGCAGCTTGGTAGCGCGTTTGTTTTGGGTACAAAATGTCACGGGTTCAAATCCTGTCATCCCTACCTATTACTTCTCCTATGGGCGGTAACGAGGGATTAATTGAGTGAGATCAATTAAATAAAATCGGACATAATCTTTCATTTTTGCATACCAATATATGCAAGACGCATTGGGGGTACAAAAATGAGAAAATCCTTTTCTTTACAAT